AAAAAAAGGAGTCTTTATGTCTCGTTACCGAGGACCTCGTTTTAAAAAAATACGCCGTCTGGGAGCTTTACCAGGACTAACTAGTAAAAGACCTAGATCCGGAAGTGATCTTAAAAACCAATTGCGTTCTGGGAAAAAATCGCAATATCGTATTCGTCTAGAAGAAAAACAGAAATTGCGTTTTCATTATGGTCTGACAGAGCGACAATTACTTAGATATGTACATATCGCTGTAAAAGCCAAAGGGTCAACGGGTCAGGTTTTACTACAACTACTTGAAATGCGTTTGGATAACATCCTTTTTCGATTGGGTATGGCTTCGACCATCCCCGGAGCCAGGCAATTAGTTAACCATAGACATATTTTAGTTAATGGTCGTATAGTGGATATACCAAGTTATCGTTGCAAACCCCGAGATATTATTACTGCAAAGGATAACCAAAGATCAAAAGGTCTGATTCAAAATTATATTGCTTCATCCACCCATGAGGAATTGCCAAAACATTTGACTATTGACTCATTCCAATATAAAGGATTAGTAAATCAAATAATAGATAGTAAATGGATCGGTTTGAAAATAAATGAGTTGTTAGTCGTAGAATATTATTCTCGTCAGACTTGAACCTAACAAAATTAAGAAAGAAAGGTTCATAGAATTTTGTCCCCTTTTCGCCGAACTAAATAGATCTAAGGGCCTTAATCCATCCGCATTTTTTTCACCTATCACAAATGGATCAACAGTAGGATTTTTTTTTTCTTTTTTGCTCTTTCCTATTTTATAACCACAGTAATTAGGAATAGAGAATTTCGATCAAATAAGGGTCTTATTGCTGGAATAATGGTTTCAATTGGTATTTGATTTGATACATTGTGGTCGATAACGTTGGTGAATTAACAGAAACGGAAAGAGAGGGATTCGAACCCTCGGTAAACAAAAGCCTACATAGCAGTTCCAATGCTACGCCTTGAACCACTCGGCCATCTCTCCTACATAATCTTATTATTGACCAGAAACTGAGTGAATAGCGAGTTATTCATATTACTGCAGTACAGGTACGACCGATCACTAGTTCCATAGGAAGAATTCCTTTCCCATTTAATATTTCTCAACAAAAACTTCTCTCATTCATCAGCTACCCCACGGATCTATTCCAAATTTTTGAATCGTCCCATGCCATGGATTTTGATATTTCGATTGTATGGCGTGGTGTATACACGTTATGCAAACAGAAGGTATGGTTACTCTACTCTATTTTTTCATGGAATGATTATTCCATTCTTTTTTCTCTTTGGATCATAACCAAATCAAAACTTCTCGAGTTATCAGAATCCATAGTAAAATAAAGTCCTTGGTTATTTAACTTAGATGAAATAGTAATAGTTCCGCTCATTGGTATACTACAAAAATGGGAATGAAATCAATCTGATTCCAATATCTCATATCTTTCCCAAACAAAAGGGGACAATTTAAGCGAAAAGCCCATATCTATTTATTAGAATAAAATTAGTCTGTTTTTATGTTATTTCGTACTGTATAATTCCTTTGCTTTGTTTGTGGGATCATTTTCCCCGAGGGGTAATGAAAAGAATTCTAGAATGGATTGCTAATTATGCCTAGATCTCGTATAAATGGAAATTTTATTGATAAGACCTCTTCAATTGTAGCCAATATCTTATTACAAATAATTCCGACAACTTCAGGAGAAAAAAAGGCATTTACCTATTACAGAGATGGTGCGATTTGATTCTTTTTTCTTGTTTTTTTTTAGCCCTCACCTCAGTCTTACGAGAAAGAGACGCGATTCGGTATAGAAAGAACGAAATTATTGAAATAAACCTACGCTCGGTGAAGGTGAAGTTTGGAGATAGAACAATTCCTTCTATCGTGTATCCTCGATTGATGCAGCCTCAGATGTTTCAATTGTTGATTTGAGTATTGAGCGAAAGGTTACACCTATGGGTTCCGTATTGCGGGTCAATCCTACACTACATTAGTACCAATAGGCGGCATAAGGGAAAAAGCACTACACCTAGGAATCAACAACACAAAAACTTTGTTATAAATTCCCCTTTTCCTTATCGGTATCGGGACTAACAAGAATGGTTGGGACAACAAACATCCATCTCGTTTGTACTTTGGATACCCGTATAACCATCAAAGATCGTTGAAGTGACTAATTCCTGGAAATAGAAGGCGTTGAGAACAAAGAAATTGTTGGAGTTACCATTTATATCTAACACTAATATGATTGGTGTTAAGAAAAAACCTCTTGCGGGAAGGCTGGCTAGAGATTTCTTGTAAAAATACTAGTTCCTTTCAGTTCATAATGAGATGAGAATAGTTCAATTTTTAATCTATGGATTATTCCCCTTAGTACTATGCGCAGAAGGGAGGAGCCGTATGAGATGAAAATCTCATGTACGGTTCTGGAACGGAGATTTTTTGAATAGAATGAACGACCGTAACGGATGTTGGCTCAATCCGAAGGAAATTATGCGG